TCAATAAAAAGAAATTTTTTTTTAATAATTTATAATTTAATTTACCTATTTGGATATTTATAAACAGAATCAAAAACCTATTCTATTTACAAATTGATTTTCCAAAATTTTGAATTTTCAATAATAATAATGAGACTTAATTAGAATTAAGCTAGAATTTGAGACCAAGGTTTATGTCAATTTTAAAAAACCTAAACCTCCTTTTTGCGCAACACTCCTTAACAAAAAGTTTCCATTAAACTAAAAAGAATAAGGGGAAGGAAGAAAGCGAATCGATGTGTTAATTCCCCATCCTCAAATTAGTCCTTCCCAAGGGTTGTTGTCTCAATGAATAATTGTAGGAGTGAAATCTTGATAGAATAAAAAAAAAAACTATGAAAAAAAAAATTCATAATTTTCTGATTTCTAGGATTAAACAAAAGGATTCGCAAATAAAAGCGCTAATGCTACAACCAGGCCATAAATTGTTAAAGCTTCCATAAAAGCCAAACTAAGCAATAAAGTACCTCGTATTTTTCCTTCTGCCTCAGGTTGTCTCGCGATACCTTCGACAGCTTGACCCGCAGCTGTACCTTGACCAACTCCAGGTCCAATAGAAGCAAGCCCAACAGCCAACCCAGCAGCAATAACCGAAGCAGCAGAAACCAGTGGATTCATGATAAGTTCCTCACACCAAAATAAAGAAATAGTTAATGATACAATCATCCAATGACTTAGGACTTAATTATAATTAAGTCATCGTTAAGATTCATCCAGCCAAAATAACCAAAAACTTGAATTGAAATAATATCATTCTATTTTGAAATAATCTAATTCTATTATTGAATCATAAGAATTACTTTGATATTAGTTCGGATCCACGGGATTTTGAAAAATGCATAATATATATATATGACTTTTTTATGCCGTTTATTTTTTGTGAACCATTCTTTTCTTTTAATTCTTCGTTCTTTTTTTGATCCTTTTTTTCAACCAATTCACAGATAAAAAGGAAGAACTTCTAATCGAATCGGTATCTAAATAGAAATTCACAAAAGTAGTGGGGCAGATTAGATAGATCTTTAACTCATATATACCTAGTCAATATCAAATATCACATATACAAGTGTTTCTTACATAACGTAAACCAACTATTCTATAATTGGGCTAACCTAAAAATGAATATTAAAAAAAAAATCGTTAATGATGACCCTCCATAGATTCGCCTATATAAGCCGCAGCTAAAGTGGCAAAAATGAGAGCTTGAATCCCGCTTGTAAATAATCCAAGGAACATGACAGGTATAGGAACCACTAAAGGTACTAAAGAAACAAGAACAACAACTACTAATTCATCGGCTAATATATTTCCGAAAAGTCGAAAACTAAGTGATAGAGGTTTTGTAAAATCTTCTAAGATGTTAATGGGTAAAAGAATTGGAGTTGGTTGAATGTATTTACTGAAATACCCTAATCCTTTTTTGCTAAGACCCGCATAAAAATATGCTACTGATGTGAGTAAAGCTAAAGCAACCGTCGTATTTATATCATTCGTTGGTGCTGCTAACTCCCCTTGAGGTAACTGGATAATTTTCCACGGTAAAAGGGCTCCTGACCAGTTAGAAACAAAAATAAATAAAAAGAGGGTTCCAATAAAGGGAACCCATGGACCGTATTCTTCTCCAATCTGGGTTTGACTCACGTCTCGAATGAATTCAAGGACAAATTCAAAGAAGTTTTGGCCGCCAGTTGGAATGGTTTGTGGATTGCGAACCGCTAGAGCTGCGGAACCTAATAAGATAGCAATTACAACCCAAGAAGTAATAAGGACTTGCGCATGGACTTGGAACCCCCCTATTTGCCAATAGAAATGTTGGCCTACTTCTACACCAGATATCTCATATAACCCTTCTTTTATTAGTGTATTGATGGAACATGATAAAACATTCATATTGCCCTCTGACAGAAATAAGAACTTTAAATTATTTTGATTCAAGACCCCCCCTTTTTTTTACTTAATTTACTTGAATTTTCTATTTTAGTTTTGGATACCAACTAAACTAATCATACAATATCCCCAGTTTTTTATCTCTTTTTCTTTTGTATGATTCAGGAATAGTAACCGATTTTATAAATCGAAATACAGGGAGCCCCTCCCTCAAAAAAAATTGATTTATTTATCTTATTATTAATCAAGAATTTTGTATATAGCTAGAACGACCCTCACAAATTGCGAATACTAATTTGTTAAGAATGAATCGAATTGAAGCTATAGCGTCATCATTTGCTGGAATAGAAATATCCGCGAGATCGGGATTACAATTTGTATCGATTAAAGAAATGGTTGGAATTCCCAAAGTTATACATTCTCGAAGAGCCGTATATTCTTCTTGCTGATCGATGATGATTACAATATCAGGCAATCCCGTCATATATTTAATTCCGCCTAGATATGTTTCCAAGCGAGATAATTGTCTCTTCAACACAGCTGCATCCCTTTTCGGAAGACGGTTGAATCCCTCTGTCTTTTGTTCAGTTCTCAAGTCCCTAAACTTATGAAGTCTTTTTTCTGTAGTGGACCAATTTGTTAACATGCCGCCGAGCCACTTTTTATTAACATAATGACACCGAGCCCTTATTGAAGCCCGCGACACTAAATCAGCTGCTTTATTTTTTGTCCCAACAATTAAGAATTGTTTTCCCCTACTTGCTGCATCAAAAACTAAATCACAAGCTTCTGATAAAAAACGAGCAGTTCTAGTCAGATTTATAATATGAATACCTTTACGCTTTGCAGAAATATAAGGTGCCATTCTAGGATTCCATTTCCTAGTACCATGTCCAAAATGAACTCCTGCTCTCATCATCTCTTCCAAATCAATGTTCCAATATCTTTTTGTCATTTCTTTTCACACTTAAAAAGGGGGTACCCCAAACTAAAATAAAAATTTGTTCCAATGGAACCTTCTCTTGTACCGGGGATGGCCGTTTATGCACGAGCCGAGCCATTATTTTGTATTCATTATTATCTTTATTAGTGTTAACAAATTACCAAAGCAAATGACTACAGCAAACAATAAAAAATGAAATTCAAAATAGGAATCTGCTATTAGGAATTATTCAATTCTAGAAAAGGCAGATTTTTAAATAGAAGAGTCACAAAATTCCCTGTGGTAAAATAAAATATCTCTCATATCTCCCTCTAATAAAGATAAATTCTTTGTTTTTTTTTCCAAAAGAATGTTGGTATGTTGCCGTGAACAATGCACCAATCCTTTGTTGAACCCGGTCCCGGCGGGGATCACCCCCCCTAGAACAACATTTTCTTTCAGGCCTTTCAACCAATCGATACGACCCCGAAGAGCAGCTTTTGCTAAAACTCGAGCAGTTTCTTGAAAACTTGCTTCGGATATAAAACTTTGAGTATTCAAAGACGCTCGAGTTATTCCTAATAAAACGGCTCGATAACAGATTGCTTCTTCTAAAGCACGCCCCGTGCGTTCTGCTCGTAACAATCCAATCAATTCTCCAGGTAAAAAAACATTAGACATTCCCTCTTCTGAAACCAAAACTTTGGATGTTATTTGACGTACAATAATTTCGATATGCCTATTATGAATCTGCACCCCCTGGGATCGATAAACCTTTTGAATCTTATTAACCAAAGAAATACGACTTTGCACTATAGTTAGCTCAGCACCAATCAAGAATCCCCAAGGAATTCCAAGAATTCTTGTTATACACCTGTTCCAACCCTTAATCCGCTTTTCTAAGTTCAGCGATATTGAATCAATCGAGCGGACTTCTAACACCTGTTCTACTTTTGGAAGACCTTGTGTTATATCACCGGATCTCGATTTTTCATATATAAATGTAACTAATGTATCCCCTTCGTAAAGAATTTCTCTATAATGCCCATGAACTTTTGCTCCCGGAGTAGCCAAATAGGGCTTAGCGGATCTTATTACTACAGAATCCCTTTGAACAATTAAAACTTGACCAGATTTTAGGTATGGTTCTTTTTTGGCTATACATACATTTTCACAAAAAAATTGTCCAAGACTAATTATTGTGGACGTTTCCTCACAATAATTATTATTATAATTTTGATGAAGAAAATACCAATTCAATTTGAATGGATTCAAAACAAGGTTACTGTACGGATCTAGATTAAAAATTCTTCCGTTTTCATCTATTAAATAAGAGTGAATTACTTGAAAAATATATTTGAAGTTATCAAGTTGCAAATATTTAATTACAGAGATCTGATTATAAGTTAGTAAAGGCCAAAATGAATAAAAATTCGAAATTTGAATGGCTGTTCCTAAGGGGCCCGACGAATTTTTAATTGTAATTAGAGGGTTTTTTTTTATTGATTGGTTTATAACATTGTGATATTTTACATGATTAAATGGACCGATTCTAAAACAATTAGAGGATGATAAAATTAACAACGATTGGGATTCCTTATTTCTGAACATACGAATAGTTCCGGGATTTTGTCTAAGCGATTGTTGAAGAATGCCAGCCTTGGGAGAAATCGAATAAAACGGATTCATGGAATCTGCAGAGATCAATCCTGAATCCGGCGGATTATTCCTTTTTCTTATATACGAAATATGGGATTTCACTAAGCCAATTCTTATGAAATCTCGAATCAAACCCTTTGTACTTACTTCAACAAAGAAAGCGCGGACCTCCTCGAGGGAATAATTTTTGTTGTCTTGGTCCCAATTCAAGACTAAACAAGTTCGAACCAATTGAATACTTGTGTCAGAAATTCCGCGAGTTGGTTTACCATTTCCATAAAGGATATAGTTGAAAACTCGAAGTTGAATATTATCCTTTTCCCGAAAGAGATCTTGTGGGAATAGTGTTGCTAAATTTATACTGTCCGCTATCTCATAGGTGGCTACGGGCCGCACCAAAACAAAAAACTTTTTCTTGGTTGGTGTGATCCGTTGGACATAAATCCAATTTTTCAAATTTTTGGATTCTTTAGAGTTTGTTTTTCCCCTTCCCGGCGGTATCAAGATGCCACTATGTCGGGATATCTTATCTGTCTTGTCCGGAAAATGAATATCCCCCGAAAATATTTTGAGTTCAATCCTTTTTTTTTTTCTCTCCACTCGGATCAATCCGCCAACTTGGCTTCTTATATTTAAAGTGATTCGTGTATCGACTCCAATGATACTATAGTTCTGTACCATTATGGCGGAGGATTCGGGTAAAATATGCACTTCCTCAGGAATGAAAAAAAAGCGATCTACTTTCATTTCGTATTTTGTCTTAAATTTTTGGACTCCTCGATACTCAATCATATCCTCTTTTTGGATGATTGAGTCCGCCTTTAGAGTTCCATATTTAAGAATTCCGGAACTCTTTCTTCTGTATCTAGGATCATCAAAAAAAGCAAAAATACTGTTTCTACGGAAAATACCATTTATGGGTATTTCAATGGAGATACCTGAATGCGGGATGAACTCTTTCTCGTGCTCTTGAATCGATTGGAATGGAATGAGAAATCTATTTCTTCGCCTTTTTGCTAATAAATCCGAGTTCTCATGAAAAATAGCAGAATATATGAAATTATAATGACTAGTACCTACGATTCCATTCAATTCTGAATAATTGGGAATCCCATATTTTTTTTTATCAGAAAAATCCGAACTGAAAAATTTTCGGCTCACTTGATCATTATTCACTGAGAGGCTAGAAATAGATTTTCTTTCGACGGAAAGAAAGGGTATGTTCATTTGATCTTGATCTTTGTGGATCGAAAAAAGAATTAGACTAGATCCACATGAACCTCCTGATAATATCCATAAATGACTTGTTTTTGGTAAGAGATGGACATTACTATATGTAAATTCGGGTGCATGGGATACATCAGTACTCCAATGCATTTCGCCCTCGGAGTCAGAATAAATATATTTTCTAACCCTTTCTTTAAAATGAAAAGTGTATGTTCCCTCGCGAATCTCAGCAATCACTTGTTCTGATTCCACATATTGATCATTTTGAACTAAAAGAAAACTTTTTGGTGGAATAGTCACGCTATGTATAATATCTTCGCTCTCAATAATTACAGCCAAGTCTATATAACATAGAAAGGCAGGATGCCCGTGACGTGTACGTGTAGGATGAACCAAATCCTCATTAAATTTTATTTTTCCATTATAAGGGGCTCGTACATGTTCGGCAGTACCTCCTGTAAATACTCCGCCGGTATGAAAAGTTCGTAATGTTAGTTGAGTCCCCGGTTCGCCAATAGATTGACCCGCAATAATACCTACAGCTTCCCCCAATTCAACTAGGTCACCATGAGTGGGACTGCGACCATAACATAATCGACAGATCCAAGATGCACTCCGACAAGTAAAGGGAGTTCTAATAGATATTGATTGTGTTCCAAAGGTTATGAATCGATTGACAAGTCCAATCCCAAGATCTTGATTTCGAAAGGCGACACATCGGGAACCTATATATATATCGTCTGCTAAGACACGACCAATTAATGTTTGGATAAAAATTCTTTCTGACATCATCCGACTTTTATTTCGAGGACTCACAGAAATCCCTCGGATAGTGCCACAATCTGTTCGACGTACAACAATATGTTGAACTACTTCAACAAGTCGACGCGTAAGATATCCAGCATCTGATGTGCGTACCGCAGTATCTACAACTCCTTTACGGGCTCCATAGCAAGAAATAATATATTCTGTTAAAGACAGTCCTTCGCGTAAATTGCTTTGAATAGGTAAATCAATCATTTGTCCTTGGGGATCCGACATTAATCCTCTCATACCTACTAATTGATGTACTTGAGATGCATTTCCTCTAGCTCCCGAAAAAGACATCATATGGACTGGATTTAAAGGGTCCGTCATCCTAAAATTAGGATTCATTTCCTGTCGCAAATATTCACTTGTAGCATACCATATCTCAATAGATTGGCGTAATTTTTCTACCGCATGTACATTCCCATAATGATGGTGTTTTTCCAAAATCAAACTTTGTTGTTCAGCATCTTGGACAAGCCAGCCCTTAGAAGGTATCGTTAAAAGATCATCAATTCCTAATGAAATGGATGTAGCAGTGGCTTGCTGGAAACCCAGAGTCTTTACTTGATCTAGGATGTGTGATGTATATGCCATCCCGAAGTGATCTATTAATCGGCTAATAAGTCGTTTAATAGCAGTTCCATCTATCACTTTATTGTGAAATACCAGATTGGCCCGTTCCGCCATAAGTACCTCCATATTCTGCTGAATGGGATTCGACAATGAGTTTGAGTCAATGATTGCAAAACTTCCTTTTCTCGATCTTGATTTGCGGAGAATTTTAGGTCAGGAAATATGGTCCAAGTTGACTCGGAGAGGTCCGAATTCACACGGGTGTCCTATAATTCTTTTTTTTTAATACCATATTATTAGGTATCATATGAACAGGCTTGAGAAAAACCTTGTATAGCTTCCTCGATTTCTCGATAAAAAGAAATATGACCAACTGTGGTTCG